GTGCTGTAACCTAGTAAAGTTTGACATTAATAATGTCAAGATGGGACTTAACACTCCCCAGCAACATAAAGGTCTGGTCCTAGCCTTATTATCAGCTCTAACTAAACTTACACATGCAAGCCTCTTCGCTCCAGTGAGAATACCCTTAATCATCCTATTAGAAGATAAGGAGTCGGTATCAGGCTCAAATAGCCCATGACACCTAGCAAAGCCACACCCCCAAGGGGACCCAGCAGTGATAAATATTAAACATTAGCGCAAGCTAGATTTAGTCACAGTTAAGATAGTCGGTTAATTTCGTGCCAGCCACCGCGGTTATACGAGAGACTTAAACTGATAATCATCGGCGTAAAGTGTGATTAAGGATTCAACTACTAAAGTTAAACTCTAGCCCAACTGTTATACGCCCGCGCCATCGAGAAACCCATTAACGAAAGTAACTTTACTTTTCCTGAACTCACGGTAGCCAAGATACAAACTAGGATTAGATACCCTACTATGCTTGGCCTCAAACTTTAACTAATTACTTATTCATTCGCCAGGGGACTACAAGCCATAGCTTAAAACCCAAAGGACTTGGCGGTGCTCCACACCACCTAGAGGAGCCTGTTCTATAATCGATACTCCACGATTTACCTCACCACTTCTTGCCAAAACCGCCTATATACCGCCGTCGCCAACTCACCCTTTGAAGGAAACACAGTGGGTTAAAGGATTAAACACCAAAACGTCAGGTCAAGGTGTAGCTTATGAAGTGGAAAGAAATTGGCTACATTTTCTATATTAGACTACACGGATTATCAGTATGAAACCTGATATGAAGGAGGATTTAGCAGTAAAAAGAAATCAACAAGTTCTTTTTAAGATGGCCCTAGAGCGCGCACACACCGCCCGTCACCCTCTTTTACTCATTTTATTTTCATTACATAATAAATTAACCAAAGATCAGAAGAGGAAAGTCGTAACATGGTAAGTATACCGGAAGGTGTACTTGGAACAGAATGTAGCTTAACACAAAGCGTCTCGCTTACACCGAGACGATGCCTGATTACCCCAGGTCATTCTGACAGTTATCTTCCTAGCCTGACCCTAATTTAAACCTAATTATCAAATGACCCCCCCCCACCTCATCAAAACATTTTCAATCTTTAGTATATGTGATAGAAAAAGAATACAGAGCAATAAAAATAGTACCGTAAGGGAAAGATGAAATAAAACTGAAATATGCTAAAACCCTATAAAGCAAAGATCCCCCCTTGTACCTTTTGCATCATGACCTAACTAGTCTAATCAGGCAAAAAGATTTTTAGTCTGACCTCCCGAAATTAAGTGAGCTACTCCGAGGCAACTCTAGAGTTAACCCTTCTCTGTGGCAAAAGAGTGGGAAGACCTCCGAGTAGAGGCGATAAACCTACCGAACTTGATGATAGCTGGTTGCTCAGGAAAAGGATATTAGTTCTGTCTTAAGAGTCTATAGCATCACTAAGCAAACTTTACTCTCAAGAATTATTCAATAAGGGTACAGCCTTATTGAAAAAGGATTCAACCTAAACTTCTGGTTAATGGTTAAACCTTAAAAGGTAAGAGGCTAAGTAGGCCTAAAAGCAGCCATCTTCTTAAAAGCGTCAAAGCTTTGCCTTACTCCTACCCTTTATTCTATTACCACCCCAAAACCCGGCACTTCTACTGAGCTCTTCTATATTATTATAGAAGTATTTATGTTAGGACTAGTAACACAGAATTATTTCTCTTATATGCAAGTACAAATCAGATCGAATACCTCACTGATACCTATTCATTTATGACCCAAAAGTAATAACCCCCCCCCCCGAAAACCTTACCTCCCTCCACTGTTAACCTTACACAAGCGCATAAAAGAAAGATTAAAAGACTAGGAAGGAACTCGGCAAATTTAAGCCCCGCCTGTTTACCAAAAACATCGCCTTTTGAACCCTATAAAAGGTAACGCCTGCCCAGTGACTTTATGTTTAACGGCCGCGGTACTCTGACCGTGCAAAGGTAGCGTAATCACTTGTCTTTTAAATAAGGACTAGTATGAATGGCATCACGAGGACTTAGCTGTCTCCCTAATCTAATCAGTGAAACTGATCTCCCTGTGAAAAAGCAGGGATAAAATCATAAGACGAGAAGACCCTATGGAGCTTTAAACCAAAAACTACCTGTTAAATTTATTATGTTTAAAATAATATCAAGACAACCGTTCTAGTCTAGGTTTTCAGTTGGGGTGACTGTGGAGAAAAATTAATCCTCCATGCAGACTTAAGCTTTGAGCAACCGCTCTACGCATTAGCAAGTCTAACTGCACTTGATCCAATATTTTTGATCAACGAACCAAGTTACCCTAGGGATAACAGCGCAATCCATTTCAAGAGTCCATATCGACAAATGGGTTTACGACCTCGATGTTGGATTAGGACACCCAAGTGGTGCAGCCGCTACTTAAGGTTCGTTTGTTCAACGATTAAAGTCCTACGTGATCTGAGTTCAGACCGGAGTAATCCAGGTCAGTTTCTATCTATGATAGAACCTTTTCTAGTACGAAAGGACCGAAAAAGTGGAGCCTCTAACTACTTATGCTCCAGCTTATTATTATTGAATGCATCTTAAATAAAAGTAAGCCTATTCCTAACCCTAAGATAAAGGCGCTAGTGTGGCAGAGCCTGGTAATTGCAAAAGTCCTAAGATCTTTCTACCGAAGGTTCAACTCCTTCCACCAGCTATGAAACTATTAACCAACACTCTAGGTTATATAATCAGTCCCCTTACTTATATTATCCCTATTCTGCTCGCCGTCGCATTTCTCACTCTTCTTGAACGGAAAGTACTAGGATATATACAACTTCGAAAAGGACCTAACATCATTGGCCCTCTAGGTCTTCTTCAACCTATAGCAGATGGCGTAAAACTTTTTATTAAAGAGCCAGTTCAACCCACAGCCTCCTCACGAACTCTATTTATTTTAGCCCCAATTATAGCCCTATCACTAGCTCTCTTTATTTGAACACCAATCCCAATGCCATTTGCCCTTACTGACCTTAACCTAGGCATTATGTTTATTTTAACTATTTCCAGCCTAACAGTATACTCCATTTTAGCCTCCGGATGAGCCTCAAATTCAAAGTATGCCCTTATTGGTGCCCTTCGGGCCGTCGCCCAAACGATTTCATACGAAGTATCTTTAGGCCTTATTCTTTTATGTCTCGTTATCTTCGTTGGCGGTTTTTCTCTCTATAATTTTAATACCACACAAGAATACATCTGACTTATTATCCCCGGATGACCCCTTGCCTTTATATGATACACTTCTACTCTAGCCGAAACTAATCGAGCACCTTTTGACTTAACAGAGGGAGAATCAGAATTAGTTTCAGGATTCAATGTAGAATACGCAGCAGGACCATTTGCCTTATTCTTCTTAGCCGAATACGCTAATATTATAATAATAAACACATTATCCGTTGTTTTATTTATGGGCTCAACACACTCATTTATCCCCGAGCTCTCTACTACATTCTTAATACTTAAAGCGGCCTTATTAACAACTGTCTTCATCTGGATTCGAGCATCCTACCCACGCTTTCGTTACGATCAACTTATACACCTTGTATGAAAAAATTTCCTGCCTATTACTCTAGCTCTGACCCTCTGGCATATTTCAACCCCCCTCTCAACGATAGGATTGGCCCCTCAGTATTAACCCCCCCGTGTGTATGAATACCCTTAAAAATGTACAACCAAACACTCTTCCCCTTCCACAACTCCCTTAACCCAAATTATTTCCTTTATCGGGGACTTAGGTTAATTAAACCAGAAGCCTTCAAAGCCTTAAACAGAAGTTCAAATCTTCTAGGCCCCGCCCACTATTCTTCAACCCACCAATCTTAAATTCTCTTACTCAATTCACGCATCATCACTTTTATACTGCTGCAGCTCAACAAAGCATGGCATTGAAAATGCCAAGATACGGCCTAACCCTCCTTCAGCAATAATAAAGATACAACTTTAACCCTGTTTCAACTTAATCTTAACCACACTATACAAACTTTTTATAATGAAAGAAGTTGATGCCTGCTGAAATAACTGCCACTAATATAACCTGATCCACCTCACCACCATTAGGGGGGTAGGAATCGAACCCACTCCTGAGAGATCAAAACTCCCCGTACTCCCTTTATACTTCCCCCTACTATTACCGTAAAGTCAGCTAATAAAGCTCTTGGGCTCATGCCCCAAACATGTGGAATAACCTCCCACCTTTGCCAATGGGACCCCTTGCTTTATCCTTTTTTATCTCTGCTTTAGGCCTAGGAACCCTTGTTACTTTATCTAGCCATCATTGACTACTAGCTTGAATAGGCTTAGAAATTAATACCCTAGCCATTATCCCTCTTATAGCTGTTAATCACCACCCTCGATCTGTTGAAGCCGCTACTAAATATTTTCTTACTCAAGCGGCCGCTGCCGCTCTAATCTTATTTTCTAGTATCAACAACGCATGAATTATAGGGGAATGAGATATTACTAACTTAACCCACCCTACTTCCATCGCTTTAATCACCTTAGCCTTATCAATTAAATTAGGGCTTTCCCCTTTTCATTTCTGATTACCAGAAGTACTCCAAGGCTCCCCACTTATATATGGATTAATCTTGACAACTTGACAAAAATTAGCCCCTATAACATTGATATTTATATTAACACCCAATTTATACCCGCCTCTTCTTATTATAATAGCGGTACTCTCAGTTTTAGTTGGAGGTTGGGGGGGCTTAAATCAAACCCAAATTCGCAAGATCCTCGCCTACTCCTCTATCGCTCATCTGGGTTGGATAGCTGCTGTTATATCCATCTACCCCTCCCTAGCCATATTTAATCTAGCTATTTATATTCTTATAACAACTTCAATATTCTTGACTTTCCATTTGTTATCATCAACCAATATTTCTTCACTAGCCTCTTCATGAACCAAAACCCCTATTATTACAGTCCTAGCCTCTCTTGCCCTTTTATCTATAGGAGGATTACCCCCTTTATCTGGCTTTTTCCCTAAACTTCTTATTTTAATAGAATTAGTTAAGCAAAGCACAATGATTATCGCTTCTATTATAGCTGTATCCGCACTAATTAGCTTATTTTTTTACGTTCGCCTTTTATACTCCCTTTCATTAACCATTTACCCTAACACCTTTATCTCCTCAATCTGATGACGCTCTAAACCAATTTTTAATACTGTATTAGTCTCAACTTTTTTAATTTCCTCTTCCTTACTCCTTCCCATTCTACTATCATCTTTTAATTTATTTTAACCACTAAGACTTGCAAGACACTATCCCACATCTCCTGGACGCAAACCAGACACTTTAATTTAAGTTAAAGCCTTCTAGAAGGGCGGGCCTTGATCCCACGGATATTTAGTTAACAGCTAAAAACTCAATCCAGCGAGCTTCCTTCTACTTCTCCCGCCTAGTTAGAAAGCGGGAGAAGCCCCGGCGGTGTCATCCGCTTCTTCAGGTTTGCAATCTGATATGAATACACTACAGGACTTGATAAAAAAAGGATTTTGACCTTTGTTTTTAGGGCTACAACCTACCGCCTAACTCTCGGCCATTTTACCTGTGACAATCACCCGATGGTTTTATTCAACCAACCATAAAGATATCGGCACCCTATATCTAGTCTTTGGTGCCTGAGCTGGAATAGTAGGTACTGCCTTAAGCTTACTCATCCGAGCAGAACTCAGTCAACCTGGAACACTCCTAGGCGACGACCAAATTTACAATGTTGTAGTAACCGCTCACGCCTTTATTATAATCTTTTTCATAGTTATACCCGTAATGATCGGGGGCTTTGGAAACTGACTTGTCCCCTTAATGATTGGGGCACCTGATATAGCCTTCCCCCGTATAAATAATATAAGCTTTTGACTTCTCCCCCCATCTTTCCTCCTTCTATTAGCTTCTTCAGCAGTAGAATCAGGGGCCGGTACAGGCTGAACTGTTTACCCCCCACTGGCTAGTAATTTAGCGCATGCCGGACCATCAGTAGACCTTACTATTTTCTCCCTTCATCTGGCTGGGGCTTCTTCTATTCTTGGGGCCGTTAATTTTATCACCACTATTCTAAATATAAAACCTCCTGCTATAAACCAATACCAAACCCCTCTTTTTGTGTGATCAGTACTAATCACTGCCATTCTTCTTCTTCTATCCTTACCTGTTTTAGCTGCTGGAATTACGATGTTATTAACCGACCGAAACCTAAACACTACCTTCTTCGATCCTGCGGGGGGAGGCGATCCTGTACTATACCAACATTTATTCTGATTCTTTGGCCACCCAGAAGTGTACATTTTAATTCTTCCAGGATTTGGAATGATCTCTCATATTGTCACTTATTATTCAGGGAAAAAAGAACCCTTTGGGTATATAGGAATAGTTTGAGCTATAATGTCAATCGGCCTATTAGGCTTCATTGTTTGAGCCCACCATATATTCACCGTAGATTTAAATGTAGATACCCGAGCCTACTTTACATCAGCAACCATAATTATTGCTATCCCTACAGGGGTAAAAGTCTTTAGCTGACTCGCCACAATTCATGGAGGAGTCACCAAATGAGATGCAGCCATATTATGAGCCCTTGGCTTTATCTTCTTATTTACAGTAGGAGGATTAACAGGCATTGTCCTAGCTAATTCTTCTTTAGACATTGTTCTTCATGACACATACTACGTAGTAGCTCATTTTCACTACGTCTTATCTATAGGTGCAGTATTCGCAATTATAGGGGGTTTTGTTCACTGATTTCCATTATTTACAGGCTTCACTCTCCACGAAACCTGAACAAAAATTCACTTTGGAGTAATGTTTGTAGGGGTGAATCTCACTTTTTTTCCACAACATTTCTTAGGCTTAGCTGGTATACCTCGGCGGTATTCAGATTACCCAGATGCGTACACATTATGAAATACAGTCTCATCTGTGGGTTCCCTAATTTCTTTAATTGCTGTAATTCTTATAATATATATTATCTGAGAGGCTTTCTCTACTAAACGAGAAGTCCTAGTCACTGAGCTTACTCTAACTAACCTTGAATGACTTTATGGGTGTCCTCCTCCTTATCACACCTTTGAAGAACCCACTTTTGTTCAAACTCAGATCTCTTCATACGAGAAAGGAAGGAATCGAACCCTCCTAATACGATTTCAAGTCATATGCATTACCAATCTGCCACTTTCTCATCTGAAGTGTTAGTAAAATATTACATTATCTTGTCAAGATAATATCACGAGTGAAAATCTTGTACATTTCTAATGGCACAACCACTACAACTCGGCTTCCAAGACGCAGCCTCGCCGATCATAGAAGAACTTCTCCACTTTCATGATCATGCTTTAGTTGCTGTATTCTTAATCAGCATTCTAGTACTTTATATTATTACCACTATAATGACTGCAAAACTTACCAATACTAACTTAATTGATGCTCAAGAGATTGAAATAGTCTGAACCATTATACCATCAATTATTTTAATTGTCATTGCTCTTCCATCTCTTCGTATTCTATATTTAATAGACGAAATCAGTAATCCATTTATCACGGTAAAAACCATCGGACATCAATGGTATTGAAGTTATGAGTACAGCGATTACGAAGATATCTCATTTGATTCTTATATAACTCCTACTATAGATCTACTGCCTGGCCAATTACGTCTTTTAGAAGTGGACAACCGTATAGTTGTCCCAATAAACGCCCCTATCCGTGTGCTTATCACCGCAGAAGATGTACTGCACTCATGAGCAGTTCCCTCTCTCGGAGTAAAAACCGATGCTATCCCTGGTCGACTTAATCAAACTTCCTTTATTACTACACGACCTGGTCTTTTCTACGGACAATGTTCCGAAATTTGCGGTGCCAACCACAGTTTTATACCAATTGTTATCGAAGCAATCCCTCTTCAAAGTTTTAATTCCTGATCTTTATTAATCCGAGAAACCTCACTAAGAAGCTAGACAGGAACAAGCAATAGCCTTTTAAGCTATCTTTGGGTGACTCCTAATCACCTTTAGTGAGTGCCACAATTAAATCCTTCACCATGATTCCTTATCTTAATCCTATCATGATTTATTTTTCTTATTGTCTTTACACCTAAAATCCACAAAATTCACCCAACTGTAAAATCTAATGTAGCCATAATTTCTACCCCTGAAATCTCATTTTTTTCCTGAAATTGAATTTGACCATGATACTAAGCCTTTTTGATCAATTTGCAAGTCCCTCACTATTAGGTATCCCTCTGCTCGTCGTAGCCCTCATCTTTCCAGCCTTTTTACTAGCTCAGCCTTCTTCACGAATGGTAAATAACCGCCTTTTTATTATACAATCCATGTTATCAGTTGACTTTGCCAAACAACTATTTTCCAAAATTAAACACCAAGGTATTGAATGAGTTCCATTATTATTGTCAATAATATTATTCTTATTATTTTTAAACCTTCTCGGACTACTCCCCTATACTTTTACACCAACAACACAACTCTCTATAAATCTATCATTTGCAGTACCCATGTGATTAACTACAGTCCTATTTGGACTGCGACATCAACCCAAAAAAGCCCTAGCCCATCTTCTTCCCGAAGGAACACCTACCCTATTAATTCCTGCCCTTATTATTATCGAAACTATTAGTTTATTTATTCGACCTTTAGCCCTTGGTGTACGACTAACAGCTAACCTAACAGCAGGGCATCTTTTAATTCAGTTATTTGCCACCGCTGTTTTTGCCCTTTTCTCTTCCCTTCCTCTTGTCTCCGTTATTGTCACCTCAGTCCTATTTTTATTAACAGTCCTTGAAGTTGCAGTAGCAATAATTCAAGCATATGTCTTTGTTCTACTTTTATCTCTCTATTTACAAGAAAATACTTATGACCCACCAAGCTCACGCCTATCACATAGTCGAACCCAGCCCCTGACCTTTAACAGCGGCTCTAGCCGCTCTTCTTCTTACCTCAGGGCTAGCAATATGATTCCACTTTCAAAAAACTACAATTCTCATTTTAGGATTAATCGTTTTATTACTTACTATATTTCAATGGTGACGAGATGTAATTCGAGAATCCACTTATCAAGGTCATCATACTTCCCCAGTCCAAAAAGGTTTACGATATGGTATGATCCTCTTTATTACCTCGGAGGTCTTTTTCTTTATTGGATTTTTTTGAGCTTTTTACAATGCTAGCTTATCACCAACCCCTGAAATCGGGGAATGCTGGCCCCCTGCTGGTGTAACACCTTTAAATCCATTTGAAGTGCCTCTTCTTAATACAGCTGTCCTCCTCGCATCCGGAGTAACCGTCACATGAACTCACCATAGTATTATGGAAGGAAACCGCAAGGAAGCCCTCCAATCCCTTACACTCACTGTCATCCTAGGGTTATATTTTACACTACTACAAGCAATAGAATATTATGAGGCCCCTTTTACAATTGCTGATGGAGTTTATGGTTCTACATTCTTTGTTGCTACTGGTTTTCACGGCTTGCATGTCATTATCGGCTCTCTATTTTTATCAGTCTGTCTTCTACGCCTTTCACTACATCATTTCACTACTAATCACCACTTCGGCTTCGAAGCGGCAGCATGATATTGACACTTCGTTGACGTAGTTTGACTATTCCTATACGTTTCCATCTATTGATGAGGTTCTTGTCTTCTTATTATAAATTAGTATAAGTGACTTCCAATCACACAGCCTCGGTTAAAACCCAAGAGAAGATAATGATTATCTCCACCCTACTTATCACATTAACTTTAACTATTATTTTAGGCCTAATCGGTTTTTGACTTCCATTAATTTCACCTAATTCCGAAAAACTATCACCCTATGAATGCGGATTTGATCCACTAGGTTCAGCCCGTTTGCCCTTTTCTATACGATTCTTCTTAGTTGCTATTTTATTTCTCCTTTTTGATCTTGAAATTGCACTATTATTACCATCACCTTGAGCATTGCATCTACCCTCTTCCTCTGCAACAGTCATCTGAGCCTCTTCTATTCTGGTTTTACTAACATTAGGTCTTATTTATGAATGACTTCAAGGAGGACTAGAATGAGCCGAATAAGTGATTAGTCTAAACAAGACAATTGATTTCGGCTCAGTTAATCCAAGTTAAACCCTAGGGTCACTTCATGACATTAATTCACTTCAGCTTCTGTTCTGCTTTTATTCTTGGCCTCGCCGGCCTAACATTTCATCGCACACATCTGTTATCAGCTCTTCTTTGTCTGGAAGGAACTATATTAGCACTATATTTGGCCTCCTCACTTTGATCTACATCCTTTTCCCTTCCCATGTTTTCTATTATTCCAATATTAATCTTAACCTTCTCAGCCTGTGAAGCAGGCACTGGTCTTTCACTTATAGTCGCCACCACCCGGACCTATGGAAATGATAAACTTCATAATCTTAACCTCTTACAATGTTAAAAATCCTCATCCCATCATTTTTTCTTCTATTAACTACTTGACTAACCCCACGAAAATGGCTTTGAACTATTATCACCTCTTATTCTTTTTCTATTGCCTTAATTAGCTTAATTATCCTTCAAAAAACCTCAACATCTTACACTCTGACCAATAAATTTATATTAGTAGATGAACTTTCAGCCCCTTTTTTAACTCTCACCGCCTGACTTCTCCCCCTAACTCTACTAGCCAGTCAAAATCATTTGTCAGTCGAACCTATCATCCGTCAACGGACATACATTTCAATATTAATTTCTTTACAGTGCTCATTAATCTTAGCTTTCTCTGCAACAGAACTAATTATATTTTATATTATATTCGAAACCACGCTTATCCCTACTTTGTTTTTAATCACCCGGTGAGGTAATCAAACAGAGCGTCTTAATGCCGGACAATATTTCTTATTTTATACACTAGTGGGATCAATACCTCTTCTCGTAGCATTACTATTTCTACAGGAATCCATAGGCACCCTTTCAATTCCACTATTTAACCTAGTCTTAGGGCCTCAAGGCATTTCCTGAGCGTCTAAAATGCTTTGACTAGCCTGCATACTAGCTTTCTTAGTGAAAATACCTCTTTTTGGAGCCCATTTATGACTCCCTAAGGCGCACGTTGAAGCTCCCATCGCCGGCTCCATAATTTTAGCCGCAATTCTTCTAAAACTAGGCGGGTATGGTATGATACGTATATTACTGTGCCTCGACCCAGCTATAAAATCCCTACCTTACCCATTTATTGCTTTGTCCCTGTGGGGTGTTATTATAACTAGCTCTATTTGTCTTCGTCAAACAGATTTAAAATCAATAATTGCATATTCTTCAGTCAGTCATATAGGCTTAGTTATTGCTGCGATTTTAATTCAAACGCCCTGAAGTTTCACAGGTGCTATCCTCCTTATAGTTGCTCACGGTCTAACTTCTTCCGCTCTTTTCTGTCTAGCCAATACAAACTATGAACGAACACACAGTCGGATATTACTCTTCACACGAGGCTTCCAAACTATATTACCTTTAATAGGCGCCTGATGATTAATTTCTAATCTAGCTAATATAGCTTTACCCCCCTCACCTAACCTAATAGGAGAGATTACTATTATAACATCATTATTTAACTGATCTTATTGAACCATTATTGCAACTGGTTTAGGAACACTACTAACAGCATGTTACTCATTATATATATTTATCTCAACACAACGCGGTACCGTTCCTAATTTCACTCTCTCTATCCCCTCAACCCACACCCGAGAACACCTCGCATTAATACTACACTTATTCCCTCTAGCCCTTTTAATTTTAAAACCTGAATTGATTTGAGGAATCTTTTTCTGTAGATATAGTTTAAATAGAATGCTAGATTGTGATTCTAGAAGTAGAAGTTAAACCCTTCTTATCCACCGAATTTGGTTGAACCGACGAGAACTGCTAATTACTCTTTATTGTGGTTTGATTCCACGACAAATTCGGCTTTTAAAGGAAAATAGTTATCCACTGGCCTTAGGAGCCATTCCCCCTGGTGCAATTCTAGGTAAAAGCTATGAATCTTCCATTAATCTTTAACTCCTCTATACTGTTAACTTTATTTTTTATTATAAACCCCTTATTATCTTTTCTACCTAACTTAAACACCTCTTCTCCCCACATCATTAAGACCTCAATTAAACAAGCCTTTATTACTAGTCTACTTCCGTTATTCATCTTCTTAGATCAAGGCACTGAGACTGTTATCACAAATATTCAATGAATGAATATCAACATATTTGACATCAATATTAGCTTTAAATTTGATCTCTATTCAATTTTCTTTATCCCAGTAGCCTTGTTCGTAACCTGATCAATCCTGGAGTTTGCTATCTGATATATAAGTGCAGATCCACAAGTCAATCGATTTTTTAAGTATCTTCTAATTTTTTTAATTGCTATAATTATTCTAGTTACTGCTAACAATTTTTTCCAATTTTTTATTGGCTGAGAAGGCGTAGGAATTATATCTTTTTTGCTCATTGCATGATGACATTCACGACCCGATGCTAATGCAGCTGCTCTTCAAGCCGTAATCTATAATCGGGTCGGAGACTTAGGTTTAATTCTTAGTATAGCATGAATAGCAATAAACTTAAATTCTTGAGAAATTACTCAATTATTTACTTTTAGCGACAACTTCACTATCTTACCATTACTTGGATTTATTTTAGCGGCAGCTGGTAAGTCTGCCCAATTTGGTCTTCACCCATGGCTCCCTTCTGCAATGGAAGGACCTACCCCCGTCTCCGCCCTTCTTCACTCTAGTACTATAGTAGTTGCCGGTATTTTCTTACTTATTCGGGTGCACCCAATTTTGGAACACAATAAAACTGCACTTACAATCTGTCTTTGTCTCGGCGCCTTAACTACTCTTTTTACCGCTGCCTGTGCTCTCACTCAGAATGATATTAAAAAAATTGTGGCATTCTCAACATCAAGCCAGCTTGGCCTAATAATGGTAACCATCGGACTAAATTACCCTCAACTAGCATTTTTTCATATTTGTACACACGCCTTTTTTAAAGCTATACTATTCCTTTGTTCCGGGTCTATTATCCATAGCTTAAATGATGAACAAGATATTCGCAAAATAGGGGGTCTACAAAAAGCAATTCCAGTCACTACTTCCTGTCTTACCATCGGTAGCTTAGCTCTCTCAGGTACCCCTTTTCTTGCCGGTTTTTTTTCAAAAGACGCCATTATTGAAGCCTTAAATACCTCTATAATCAACTCGTGAGCTCTAGTTATTACCTTGTTAGCTACCTCATTTACTGCTGTATATAGCTATCGAATTATCTTTTTTGCCTCTATAGACACACCTCGATCATCCCCTTTACTTTCAATAAATGAAAATAACCCTCTCGTCTTAAACTCAATTAAACGTCTAGCCTGAGGGAGTATAATTTCTGGTATGATGATTTTCCTAAATCTAAACCCCATTAAAACCCAAATCTTATCTATACCTTATTTTATAAAATTAGCTGCACTAATTGTATCCCTTTTAGGGCTTCTATTAGCTATTGATTCTCTTAATTTAACCATCAATCAGACCTTATATAAAACTCAAACCCTATACTCATATTCTAACCTACTTGCCTTTTTTCCATTAATTATCCACCGTATTATCCCTAATAAAAATTTAATCTTCGCCCAAAAAATTGCTACTCATTCTATTGACCTTTCTTGGCTGGAAAAAACAGGACCACAAGGCCTTGTTAACTTGCAAGCTACCCCTACCTCTCTAACGTCATCAATTCAACAAGGCTTAATTAAAACTTACCTCTCTCTTACCTTTTTAACCATTACCCTCGTCTTTTTTATCGTAACCCGTTAGGGGGCCAAATGGCCCTAACAGCCCGTAACGCTCCTCCAAAATGACCTCGACTAAGCTCTAATACAACAAATAAGGTTAAAAGTAAAACTCCTCCTCCAATTAATAATAAACCCCCTCCACCTGAATAAAGTAAAGAAACACCACTTCAATCCCCTTGAACCACATCCCACTTGACCCCCTCACTAATGTCTCCTTTTACAATTCCACCTCCTATAAAATAACCTAAACTCAAAAGTAATAGATATACTACTACATAATAACTCACCACCCAACTCCCCCAAGCCTCAGGATAAGGTTCTGCAGCTAACGCTGCAGAATAAGCAAACACAACCATTATGCCTCCTAAATAAACTAAAAAAAGCACTAAAGACAAAAATGAAGCTCCTATGCTAATAATAACCCAACACCCCCCTGCTGAAACCACTACTAACCCTAATGCAGCAAAATAAGGAGAGGGATTAGACGCTACTGCCACTAACCCTAACACCACACTAATTAAAAAAAATGAGACTATATAAGTCATAGTTTACACCTGGGCTTTAACCAGAACTTGTGATACGAAAAACCACTGTTGTTATTCAACTACATAAACCTATGGCCATCAACCTACGTAAAACTCACCCCTTAATTAAAATCGTAAATAATTCATTTATTGACTTACCTTCTCCTTCTAATATTTCAGCCTGATGAAATTTTGGCTCGTTATTAGGAGTGTGTTTGGTAACCCAAATTCTCACAGGCTTATTTTTAGCTATACACTTCACCGCTGACACATCATCAGCTTTCTCTTCTGTAGCTCATATCTGTCGTGATGTAAATTACGGTTGACTAATCCGTAGTCTTCATGCTAACGGCGCCTCATTCTTCTTTATCTGTATTTATCTTCATATTGGTCGCGGATTATACTATGGCTCTTTTATATTTAAAGAGACATGAAATATCGGAGTAATCCTTTTCTTTCTAGTTATAGCTACTGCCTTTGTGGGGTATGTCCTTCCATGAGGCCAAATATCATTTTGAGGGGCTACAGTAATTACTAATCTTCTTTCTGCTATCCCGTACATCGGAAACGTACTAGTCCAATGAATCTGAGGGGGGTTTTCAGTAGACAACGCCACTTTGACCCGATTTTTTACATTCCACTTTCTCCTCCCATTCATAATTATTGGAGTCTCAATAATCCACCTTCTATTTTTACATGAGACAGGATCATCTAACCCAACAGGATTAAACTCTAACTCAGACAAGGTTCCATTTCACCCTTACTTTTCATATAAAGACCTGCTAGGAGCCGCCATTATACTTTCTCTATTAAGTCTTTTATCTTTATTCTACCCTAATCTTCTAGGCGACCCAGATAACTTCACCCCAGCTAACCCTTTAATTACGCCTCCTCATATTAAACCTGAGTGATATTTTCTGTTTGCATATGCAATCCTACGCTCTATTCCAAATAAACTAGGTGGAGTGCTAGCCCTCGCAATATCCATCCTCATCCTAATAGCTGTGCCAATTTTACATACCTCTAATCAACGGAGCCTAATATTCCGTCCATTATCGCAAATCTTCTTTTGGCTTTTAGTTGCCAACACATTAATCCTAACATGGATTGGTGGTCAACCTGTTGAAGACCCTTACATCATCATCGGTCAATTAGCTTCAGTTTCTTATTTTCTCATTTTCATCATCTTTATCCCCACATTAGGGCTTTTAGAGAATAAACTAATAAACTGATGCCCTTGTAGCTTAACTAAAGCATTGGCCTTGTAAGCCAAAGAATGGAAGCTTATCCCTTCCCTATGGCATTTCGGAACTAGAGGAATTAAACCCCTACACTTAACCCCCAAAGCTAATATTCTAATTAAATTAAGTCCCGCATGAATATCATTTCCACTAAATTCTACTATAAAGTACATGGATGTTCAATATACTATTTATGTTTAATCAAGCATTCTTCTACTTTCCCCACGGATATCATTTTCACTAAATAAATAAATTCTTTACATGTTAATGTAAATATATACTATCTATGTTTAATAAACATTCATCTACTTACCTCATTTTCGTTTTACTACAATTGGTTAATATTACCTATATTGTAATATAACATGACTATCCTTGATACCAAATTTTGCATAATCCTCTTTAGCAAGTTACCTATATTTTTTCTAATCCCTAACTATTAAATAAACCATAGATGCTCGATGTACTATATATGTATAATCAGGCATTCTTCTACTTTCCCCATGAATATCATTTCCACTAAATTCTACTATAAAGTACATGGATGTTCAATATACTATTTATGTTTAATCAAGCATTATTCTACTTTCCCCACGGATATCATTTTCACTAAATAAATAAATTCTTTACATGTTAATGTAAATATATACTATCTATGTTTAATAAACATTCATCTACTTACCTCATTTTCGTTTTACTACAATTGGTTAATATTACCTATATTGTAAAATAACATGACTATCCTTGATACCAAATTTTGCATAATCCTCTTTAGCAAGTTACCTATATTTTTTCTAATCCCTAACTATTAAATAAACCATGGATATCCACCTATACTGAATTCACCTTGATTACCAGATTCATCCAATTAAATTTTCTTATTATAATGAATTAACCCATATATTACAACATCACCCTGTCCGTATCCTTTTTCTCATTATACTTCACTAAAATCAATATCCTATTATTGCTTTTGTTTCTAAATGGCCCATGATAACCCTAACTGTGCTCAGGTATTTGGAAGATCTTACCTTCCGGTGGATCAACCACAAGTTGACCAGTAAACCCGATTCAGAAGGCCTCTGTTGATTGTGAATCTCAAGTACTAAACCTGTAAACTGATCACACAGTGATCTTCACGATACCTCCCTCGTAATGGATTCATTACTAAATGGCCCATGATAACCCTAACTGTGATGTCAGGCTTTGGTAGGTAAAAAAAAGGGGCTAAGCACCTGACATCCCAAGTGCTTAAATCACTCTTATAAGGTTGAACATATCATTATGTTGCAGGACGGTCATAAACAGGATGCTGTTGCATGCCGTGAATGCTTATTAGACATTACCCCTTTCTTAACACACCTACTTACTCCTTCTCCCCCGGTCTCGCTTTATTTTTTTTTCGCGCTAAACCCCCCCTACCCCCCATAGCTTACTTTTTAGCACATATTTCTTGTTAAACCCCCGAAAACAAAAAGAACTAAAAAAACTACCATGAGGCCGTTCCCTACCATTATACACTAAAACTTACGTGTATATATTTATATTAATTTATTATTTCATAAACAAATTTACCTTATCAATATAACTAGTGTGAATTATTATGTATAAAA